GAAGAAAAGAAATAAGCAAAGTTCCGTCATTGAGTGATCAATGGGAAATTCATGGAAAGTTACAGTCCCCACCACGGAATAGTGCACCGACACGTCTTCATCGACGTTGTTTTTCGACTGGAAGACCAAGAGCTAACTATCGAGACTTTGGGTTATCCGGACACATACTTCGTGAAAGGGTTCATGCAGGTTTGTTGCCAGGGGCAACAAGATCAAGTTGGTAAGAAAAATCCCTCTTCGTTTTTATATTCATATATATATGATCCTCGAGATAGAGGAGCCCCCTTTACCATTCTGTATAAATGGGCTACCCTATTTGTACAGATATGGTAAAGGGGGCATTATTGTTTGCTGATTAGTTGCCAGTTCTTCTCTTCATCGCGGGGTAGAGCAGCTTGGTAGCTCGCGAGGCTCATAACCTTGAGGTCACGGGTTCAAATCCCGTCTCCGCAACAACTTTTTTGTCAAAAAAAGTGGGTTTTATTCTATTAACTAATAATGAATTAACAGTTTTTTGAGTAACAGAAAAGAAAGGCGAGGACAGAAACACTATATTAGCACGGTCAACTACACTGAATCATTTATTCTATTAAATACATTACCCTAGGCGGATAGCGGGAATCGAACCCGCGTCTTCTCCTCGGCAAAGAGAAATTTTACCATTCGACTATATCCGCATTTTTTTCTATTTGGTACGAAATATGTGGATCCTATTTGTGAAGAGCTATGTCGAATACTCTCTTCCCGGCCATTCCAATTACCAATAATTTTTATTAAATAGAAAATAGAAAATATAAGTATAAGGATATATTCAATAATATATTCAATAATATTATATAGAGTATATAGTAATGTATATAGTAATGTATATAGTAATGTATATAGTAATGTATAGAGTAATTTTTATTATATATAATATATTTGTGTAATTTTTATTATATATAATATATTTGTAAATAGAGACTGAATTTTTTTTTATATTCATTTTTAATATTAATTTTAAAAATATTAATAATATTTTTAATATTCTATTCTTTGTAAATTAAATATGAATTAAATATTAATATTCTTTGATATGCTAATCAATATTATTATTATTTTTTTTTATAATAAAATAGAATAGAGAATAGAATAAATAGAATTTTTTAGAATTCTATTTATTTATATTCTTTATTTTTATCCTGTTTTCCGGTACAATTTTATAAGAATCTTTTTTGACCCCTCCCTCTAATTTTTTTCATTTTTTGAATAGGACTTATATTGCATTTTTATGTGTCTCGCACAACCGAAAAAGTTCGGTTGGGGGGGGGTCGTTTTTATTTTTTTATCTGGAATGAATGGGGTCAAGAGATGAGAGAATTAAGGATACTGACCAGAAAAACTAGTCCAATCCATAAGGATGTCCCGGAAAATACAACATTTTTGTTACTCGACCAACCCTCAGGAGAAGCAAATACAACGGGTACACTAATCAGTAAGATTACTGAAGTAGCAATTAACGCAAAAATAGCCAATTGGAAAGCAATAGTCATCTTTCTAATCCTCCAAGTTACCAACAAAAGCACTATACCATTTGATCCCTCTCTCATTCAAAAAAAAAATCTAATTGTAAGAAAATGTATCATAGAGGGATTTTCCATTTTACCATGAATCCATTAATTCTCTATAACTATAACTTATTAACACCTCGTTACCGCTTTATTCGGACATGGGGTCGGGGGTAGTTTTTTTTTTTTTACTTCATTTTTTGACTTCACAAAAGGTCGTGCTAGATGATGCATCTATAAATAGATAGAGATAAATAGACTTATCGATTTACTCCAAATCTTTTTCTCTAGATAGTTATGGTGGTATCCATTCCTATGCTCTGGTCATGTTCTATTCGGTAGAATAAATTATAAAAAGAATTTATAAATTCTCTCTTGGAGAGATGGCCGAGTGGTTGATAGCTCCGGTCTTGAAAACCGGTATAGTTCAGAACAAAGAACTATCGAGGGTTCGAATCCCTCTCTCTCCTTTTGCTCGGCGAATAGATTTGTTTTTTTATTGGTTTTGCCTAGTTCAGTATCATAAAGGTTAATGGCTCGGCTAGGTAGGATAGCCGAGCCAAAAAAAACAGGTTAGCTATAAATGAGTTGAAAAGAAAGGAAAAAAGAATACTTTTTTTTTGAAGTATGACCCAATCTACCCAACTAAACTAAATAATATGTATTATCTAGGGTGGAAGCCAATTCAATCCTACTTCAAGTATTGGATCTCTTGCCTCAGTTAAGAGGAGTCATGGAAAGAACAGGTTCAAAATCGCGATCAATTCCTTTTTCAAATCCCGCAGCAGCTGCTCGAGCCCTTCCCGCGTGCCATAAATGACCTACAAATAGGAAGAATCCTAGAACAAAATGAGAGGTAGCTAACCAACTTCTAGGAGAAACATAATTGACTGCATTGATCTCGGTAGCTACGCCACCCACAGAATTTAAAGAACCCAACGGGGCATGGGTCA